AGGAATTTTTAAATCGACTTGAAATTCTAGACAAGGAATCTCTTTCTCTGGATATACTCGAAACAAGGACTAGATTGTGTAATGATGATACTAAAAAAGAATACGTGCCTAAAATATATGATCCTTTGTTAAATGGACCATATCGAGGAACAATCAAAAAAGGGGTTTCATCTTCAATCATAAACAATACTTTGCTAGAAAATTGGAAAGAGAGAGTTAGACTAAATAGGATTCATACTATCTTTCTTCCGAATACTGATTACCAAGAATTGGAACAAAAAGCGTATACAGTTGATAAAAAACCATTATCAACAGAAATTGACGAGTTCTTAACTTTAATCAATGAATTTGGTAACGAACCAAAATCGAGTTTAAATTTGAAAGACCTTTCTTTATTTTCAGACCAAGAACAGGGAAGAGTGAATTCAGAAAAAAGAACGCAATTTGTAAAATTTGTATTCACTGCAATTGATCCTAATGAGACAAAATCGGGAAAAAAATCGATTGGAATAAAAGAAATCAGTAAAAAAGTACCTCGCTGGTCACATAAATTAATCACCGAATTGGACCAACAAATAGGTGAATTTCAAGATCGCGCATCAATGGATCATCAACTTCGTTCAAGAAAAGCCAAACGTGTAGTTATTTTTACTGACAACAACGCGACTAACGATCCTGAGGAGGAAGTGGCTTTAATAAGCTATTCGCAACAATCAGATTTTCGGCGAGGTATAATTAAAGGCTCTATGCGTGCTCAAAGGCGCAAAACAGTTATTTCGAAACTATTTCAAGCAAATGTACATTCCCCCCTTTTTCTCGACAGAATAACCCCCCTCCGTCTTTTTTCTTTTGATATCTCTGAACTGATTAAACCAATTTTTCGAAATTGGACAGGTAAAGAGGAAGAATTGAAGATTCTAGAGTCTAGAGAAGAACAAACAAAAAGAGAAGAGAAAAAAGAAAAGGACAAAAAAGAGGAGAACAAAAGAAAGGAAAAAGCACGGATAGCGATCGCAGAAGCCTGGGATAGCATTCCTTTTGCGCAAATAATAAGAGGTTACATGTTAATAACTCAATCAATTCTTCGAAAATATATTCTATTACCTTCATTGATAATAGCTAAAAATATCGGGCGTATGTTATTCTTGCAACTTCCTGAATGGTCTGAAGATTTGCAGGACTGGAATAGAGAAATGCAGATTAAATGTACTTATAATGGTGTTCAATTATCAGAAACAGAATTTCCCAAAAATTGGTTGAGAGACGGGATTCAGATCAAAATTTTATTTCCTTTTTGTCTGAAACCTTGGCATATATCTAAGCTGTACCCCTCCCGCGGAGAGCTAATGAAAAAGAAAAAACAAAAAGATGATTTTTGTTTTTTAACAGTTTGGGGAATGGAAGCTGAACTTCCCTTTGGTTCTCCCCGAAAGCGCCCGTCCTTTTTTGAGCCTATTTTTAAGGAACTTGAAAAAAAAATTGGAAAATTCAAAAAAAAATATTTTATAACTCTAAAAATTTTAAAAGGAAAAACAAAATTATTTAGAAGAGTTTCAAAAGAAACCAAAAAATGGCTTATCAAAAGTATTGGATTTCTAAAAAAAATAAAAAAAGAATTTTCCAAAGTAAATCCAATTGTATTATTTAGATTCAAAGAAATATCTGAATCGAATGAAACGAAAAAAGAAAAAGATTATCTAATTAGTAATCAAATAATTAACGAATCATTTAGTCAAATTGAATCTAGAAATTGGCCAAATTCTTCACTGATAGAAACAAAAATGAAGGATTTGACTGATAGAACAAGTACAATAAAAAATCAAATAGAAAGAATTACAAAAGAGAAGAAGAAAGTAACTCCAGAAATAGACATTAGGCCTAATAAAACAAATAATATTACAAAATTCGAATCGCCAAAATTTTTTTTCCAAATATTAAAAAGCAGAAATACTCGAGTAATATGGAAATTTCATTATTTTCTAAAATTATTCATTCAAAGATTATACATCGATCTATTTTTATCTATCATTAATATTCCTAGAATTACTACACAACTCTTTCTTGAATCAACAAACAAATTGATTGAGAAATCCATTTCCAATAATGAAATAAATCAAGAAAAAATTAATAATAAAAAAAAAATTCATCTTATCTTTATTTCGACTATAAAAAAGTCACTTTATAATATTAGTAAGAAAAATTCACATATTTTTTGTGATTTATCCTACTTGTCACAAGCATATGTATTTTACAAATTATCACAAACCCAAGTTATTAATTTGTCTAAATTTAGATCTGTTCTTCAATATAACACAACGTCTTGTTTCCTTAAGACTAAAATAAAGGACTATTTTAGAACACTAGGAATATTTCATTCGGAATTAAAACATAAGAAACTTCAGAGTTATAGAATCAATCAATGGAAAAACTGGTTAAGACGGCATTATCAATACGATTTATCTCAGATTAGATGGTCTAGATTAATGCCAAAAAAATGGCGAACTAGGGTTAATCAAAGTTGTATGACTCAAAATAAAAATAGAAACTTAAACAAATGGAATTCATATGAAAAAGACCAATTAATTCATTACAAAAAAGCAAATGATTCGGAACTCTATTCATTATCAAACCAAAAAGATAATTTTAAAAAATGTTATAGATATGATCTTTTAGCATATAAATCGATTAATTATGAAAATAAAAGTGACTCATTTATTTCTAGATTACCCTTTCAAGTAAAGAAGAACTTAGAAATTTCGTATAATTCCAACCCGTACAAACACAACTTTATTGATATGCCCGGCAATCTTCATATCAATAATTATCTAAGAAAAGGCAATATTCTAGATATAGAAAGAAATCTCGATAGAAAATATTTTGATTGGAAAATTATCCATTTTTCTCTTAGACAAAAAGGAGATATTGAGGCCTGGGTTAAGATCGATACCAACAGTAATCCAAATACTAAAATTGGTATTAATAATTATCAAATAATTGAGAAAATTGAGAAAAAAGAGGTTTTTTATCTTACAACTCATCAAAATCCAGAAAAAACTCAAAAAAATTCTAAAAAAGTCTTTTTTGATTGGATGGGAATGAATGAAAAAATATTTAATCGTCCCATATTGAATCTGGACTTTTGGTTCTTCCCAGAATTTGTACTACTTTATAATGTCTATAAAATAAAACCGTGGATTATACCAAGCAAATTCCTTCTTTTAAATTTGAATACAAATGAAAATGTTAGTCAAAATAAAAACCAAAAACAAAACTTTTTTCTACCATCAAATAAAAAAATAAAGAATAGAATTCAAGAAGCAAAAGAACCCGCAAGTCAAAGAGAGCGTGGATCAGATATAGAAAACAAAGGAAATCTGGGCCCTGTTTTCTCAAAACATCAAAACGATCTTGAAAAAGATTACGTGGAATCAGACACAAAAAGGGGTAAAAATAAAAAACAATACAAAAGCAACACGGAAGCAGAACTAGATTTGTTCTTGAAACGTTATTTGCTTTTTCAATTGAGATGGAACGATGCTTTGAATCAAAGAATGATCGAAAATATCAAGATATATTGTCTCCTGCTTCGACTGATAAATCCAACCAAAATTACTATATCGTCAATTCAAAGGAGAGAAATGAGTTTGGATATAATGCTGATTCAGGCAAATTTACCTCTTACAGACTTGATGAAGAAGGGGGTATTGATTATCGAACCTATTCGGTTGTCTGTCAAAAATAACGGACAATTTATGATGTATCAAACCATAGGTATTTCATTGGTTCATAAAAGTAAACACCAAACTAATCAAAGATACCGACAACAAAGATATGTTGATAAAAAGAATTTTGACGAATTCATTCTGCAACCTCAAACTCAAAGAATAAATACAGAAAAAAATCATTTTGATTTGCTTGTTCCTGAAAATATTTTATGGTCTAGACGTCGTAGAGAATTGAGAATTCGAAGTTTTTTTAATTCTTTGAATTGGAATGGCGTCGATAGAAATTCAGTATTTTGCAACGAAACCAATGTAAAAAACTGGAGTCAATTTTTAGATGAAAGGAAACCCCTTTATAAAGATAAAAATGAATTAATTAAATTTAAGTTCTTTCTTTGGCCTAATTATCGATTAGAAGATTTAGCTTGTATGAATCGTTATTGGTTTGATACCAATAATGGTAGCCGTTTCAGTATCTTAAGAATACATATGTATCCACGATTGAAAATTAATTGATAGTACTATATACCCTGTCTCGTATAGAGTATCTGAAAGCAAACAAATGCACACATGCCTTGTTTTACATCTCATTCGAATCTAATTCGAGTAGACGATACTAAATCAATAAAATAAGGTATCGATTAGATCTAGAAATGAATCAACAGAATCTTCTTCATTTTAGGATTTTAGGTTTCAATTATTCGCTTTTGTGAATGAAAAAAACGTACCTACCACCTTTTTGGATTCCTATCTGAATCAAATTTAAAATTTGATTAATTTATTGGAATTGATAAAATTAGAGGTTCATCAAGAAATTAAGTCTATATACCACGTTCAAATTACTGGCATTATTATTACTGATCAATAAAATTCGAAAAAATCCATATGTGTAAAATAAAGAAAGGGGAAATTCATTTATGGTAAAAAATTCTGCCATTTCAGTTATTTTTCAAGAAGAAAAGAAAGGATCTGTTGAATTTCAAGTATTCAATTTCACCAATAAGATACGGAGACTTACTTCACATTTAGAATTGCACAAAAAAGACTATTTATCTCAGAGAGGTTTGAAGAAAATTTTGGGAAAACGTCAACGGCTGCTAGCTTATTTGGCAAAAAAAAATAGAGTACGTTATAAAGAATTAATTAATCAGTTGGACATTCGAGAGACAAAAACTCGTTAATTTGATTAAATTAATTTGAAGAGTTATTTCATTTTCACTTATATGTTTCGATTAAATTTTGATGAACTTCTTTTCACTTTCAGTAATTCATGGAAGAATGAATCGTTAAAAAACTTATGACTGCACCAACTACAAAAAAAGACCTCATGATAGTCAATATGGGGCCTCAGCACCCATCAATGCACGGTGTTCTTCGACTCATCGTTACTCTAGATGGTGAAGATGTTGTCGACTGCGAACCAATATTGGGTTATTTACATAGAGGGATGGAGAAAATTGCAGAAAACCGAACAATTATACAATATTTGCCTTATGTAACACGTTGGGATTATTTAGCTACTATGTTCACAGAAGCAATAACCATAAATGGACCCGAACAATTAGGCAATATTCAAGTACCTAAAAGGGCTAGCTATATCAGAGTCATTATGTTGGAGTTGAGTCGGATAGCTTCTCATTTGTTATGGCTCGGTCCTTTTATGGCGGATATTGGTGCGCAGACCCCCTTCTTCTATATTTTTCGAGAACGAGAATTGATATATGACCTATTCGAAGCTGCCACCGGTATGCGAATGATGCATAATTATTTTCGTATTGGCGGAGTGGCTGCCGATCTACCCTATGGCTGGATAGATAAATGTTTAGATTTTTGCGATTATTTTTTAACAGGGGTTGCTGAGTATCAAAAACTTATTACCCGGAATCCTATTTTTTTAGAACGAGTTGAAGGCGTAGGCATTATTGGGAGAGACGAGGCATTAAATTGGGGTTTATCGGGACCAATGCTACGAGCTTCCGGAATAGAATGGGATCTTCGTAAAGTTGATCATTATGAGTCTTACGACGAATTTGATTGGCAGATTCAATGGCAACGAGAAGGGGATTCATTAGCGCGTTATTTAGTACGAATCAGTGAAATGACAGAATCCATAAAGATTATTCAACAGGCTCTGGAAGGAATTCCAGGAGGGCCTTACGAAAATTTAGAAATCCGACGTTTTGACAGATTAAAAGATCCTGAATGGAATGATTTTGAATATCGGTTTATTAGTAAAAAACCTTCGCCAACTTTTGAATTGTCGAAACAAGAACTTTATGTGAGAGTTGAAGCCCCAAAAGGAGAATTGGGAATTTTTCTGATAGGAGATCAGAGCGTTTTTCCTTGGAGATGGAAAATTCGCCCACCAGGTTTTATCAATTTGCAAATTCTTCCTCAGTTAGTTAAAAGAATGAAATTGGCTGATATTATGACAATACTAGGTAGCATAGATATCATTATGGGAGAAGTTGATCGTTGAAATGATAATTGATACAACAGAAATAGAGACTATCAATTCTTTTTCCAAATTGGAATCCTTAAAAGAAGTCTATGGGATCATATGGATGCTTGTCCCTATTTTGACTCTTGTATTAGGAATCACAATAGGTGTACTAGTAATTGTTTGGTTAGAAAGAGAAATATCCGCAGGAATACAACAACGTATCGGACCTGAATATGCCGGCCCTTTAGGAATTCTTCAAGCTCTAGCAGATGGAACAAAACTACTTTTGAAAGAGAACCTTATTCCATCTACAGGAGATCCTCGTTTATTTAGTATCGGACCATCCATAGCAGTAATATCTATCTTTCTAAGTTATTCAGTAATTCCTTTTGGTGATCACCTTGTTCTAGCCGATCTTAGTATTGGTGTTTTTTTATGGATTGCCATTTCAAGTATTGCTCCCGTTGGACTTCTTATGTCGGGGTATGGATCAAATAATAAATATTCCTTTTTAGGTGGTCTACGGGCAGCTGCTCAATCAATTAGTTATGAAATACCATTAGCTCTATGTGTGTTATCAATATCTCTACGTGTGATTCGATGAGACCTAAAATTTCTCCCAATTCTTTTCTTTCTAGAAACAAGGATAAAAAGATTTGATTGACTAGATATATTTTTATTTTTCTTCAGCATTTGAGTTGATGAACTAAACCAGATAGTTATATGAGTGAAAGAAAACGGCTTCTAAATTTGCAGTAAAAAGGTTGAGTCTCATTTCCTATGTACAAGAATCAAATGGTGAAAAAAATAAACATAAGCAATAGAGATTGTTTACCCCAAGATTCCTGAATTGTCATGATAGCTTGAAGCGGGTTCAAAAGATCAACTGTATGGAGTTTTTACTGTCTATTACCATAGATGGATTTCCACAACGGGAGGTTTTTGAAAGAAAAAATGAGTGGATGGTTAGGAAGACCAAGATACACAAAGGATTAGTAATTGAGATTATGTAAGTTATCCAAGAGGATATTTCTATACATAAAAGGAATTCAAATTGGGGCTTTACGTTCGTAGAAATGATCAAGAAGTACTCCCCATGATTCTGATCCAGAGTATGTTCCTATCCACTGAGTAAGTAAATAACTATCAAGAACGAAGTAATCTTTTACTTTGGTTAAAGGCCCTTTTTCTGAGAAAGGAGAATAGGAATGAAATAAAATAAATCGAAATAGAAAGAAAAGAATCTAATTGCAAAAGCAAAAAGGAGGGATGTCTTTTTTTTTCTTCCTTTTTTCTTTTTTTGTTTTTATTCTTTCTTTCCTATAATTCAATTTT